AAGATAAAATGGCTGATTATAGGTTGTAAATTGTAAATTTATATATAGATTTAATATCTTTTTATCAATAAATCTTATATTCAAATTAAATGATATTAAATTGCAAATTTAAAGGTATTAATTATTTAATTAAGATTTAAAATATTTATTTTTAATTTTGAAGATTAATAGTTTATTTTTTTTAACTTAAAATCTTTATTAATTAAAAATAATGTATCTAAAGAATAATCTAAAAAAATTAATAAATATTAAAATATTAAAATTATTATTTTTTTTATTTTGAATAAATCATTTATTAAATAGATTAAAATTGAATAAAATAAAATAAGTTAATTTTAAATAGAAATATAGATTTAAAATTGTTAATGAAATTAATAAATTTAAAATAATGATTATATTATTATAAATTAGTATTTTGATTAATATTCATTTTATTAAAAATCCTAATATAGGAGGTAAACCTATAATTGAGAAAATTAATATTAATAAGTTTAGTTTAAATATTAAATTGAAATTAAAGAATTTTAGTTGATTAATATAATTAATTTTATATTTTCATAGTATATATATAATTAAGAAGTTTAATATTGAATAAATTAAAAAATAATTTAATCATAAAATTTCATTTATAATAATTGCAATTAGTATTCATGAAGAATTGTTAATTGAGGATATTGCTAAAATTTTTCGAATTGAGTTTTGATTTATTCCAAATAAATTATTTAAAGAAATTATAGTAATAATAAAAATTATAGTTTTATTTAAATTTAAATATGAAATTATAATTATAGGTGCAATTTTTTGTCAAGTTATTAATAAAAAACAAGATATTCAATTTAATCCTTCAATTATTGAAGGTAATCAAAGATGAAATGGTATTAATCTTAATTTTATTAATAATGGAATAATTATAATTATATTAATTTGAATTATAAAAAATAAAGATTTATTAATTAAGAATATTAAAAGAATAATTGAGGCAAAAGCTTGAATTAAAAAATATTTTATAGTAGATTCAATAGAATAAATTGATATCTTAAAATTTAGAATTGGAATAATAGAAAATAAATTTAATTCTAATCCTATTCATATTGATAGTCAATTAGATGAAGAAATTGTTATAATTGATCTAAATATTATTAAAGTAATAAAGGTAATTTTAGTTAAATTTAAATTTATTAGAAAAAATTTATTTATATATGAATTTAAATTTCATGAACTTATATAGTTTATTTTTCTATAATTTAAGATTTTTATATTTAATTGTTTAATGCATTTAAGTTTTTGAATCTTAAGGATTAGTTTAATTCTAAAAATATAATTAATTATTATCATATAAATATTAAAATTTATATACTTAGAAAAAAGATTTTAATTCTATATTTGAAGTATGAATCCAAAAGCTTAAATTTAGCTTATTTTTCTTAATAATAAGATAATTTAAAATTAATTATTTAATAAAAGTAATATATTTACATTATTTACTCTATCAAAGTAATCCTTTAATCAGGCATTTTATTAATTTTGTAATAATTTAATGTTTATTGGTTTATTTTGATTTTTAATTATTAAGAATTGAAAATTTTATATAAATAATGAAATTTATGCTTAATTTTTTTTTTTTTTTAAAATATTTTTTTTTGTCAAAAAAAAATCCTAAAAACTCAGAATTTAATAAACCATTAAATAAAAAGTTATCAAAAGAGGTGGGCTATGCCCACCTCTCAAAAAAAAAGAATATAAAGAAAGAGAAAGAAATAAAAGAAAGAAAGAATAAAGAATATAAAGAAAGAGAAAGAGATAAAAGAAAGAAAGAATAAGGTATATAAGAGATTTATAGATATATAATAGAATATACATCTATATCTATATATATATATAGATATATATATATAATACCTTATAAATCGGTATTATCTATATATTTATATATCTATATATATATATAATATATATATATATAATACCTTATGTATTAGTATTATCTATACATTTTATATACATATATATATAGATATATATATGTAAACTTTCTATAATGTTATTCCTTCTTTAATAGATATATATATATAGGAATAAAAAACATTAATTAAATTTTTATCAATAAAATTAAGATATTTAAATGAATTATATTAATTAAAAATATCATTAAAAATTAATATAATTAATAAAATTTTAATTAATAGGTTTAATTGATAAGTATAATTAATTAGAGAACCGTATATTTTTTGAATTTTAAATAATAATTTATTTTATTATTATATTTTATTTAATTAAAAAAATATATGAAAATTCTTATTTGTTAATTTATTCTTAATGAAATTTAATAATTCTCAGTATTTAATATTAAAAATTAATGAAATTTAGATTTAATTATTAATTTAAACATAAACTAAATATGTGCCAGCAGTTGCGGTTAAACATAATATGTAAATAAAATGGTTTGGTTATTAGTATGAAAAATGTAAATAATTTATTTTTTTTTATAAAGTAAAATTTAATTGATAATTAAAATTATTATTATTTTATCCTATTAAATTTTAGTTGAAACTAGGATTAGATACCCTATTATAAAAATTTAAAATTTATTACTAAAAAATTAATAGTTAAGTTCTTTAAATTTAAAAAATTTGGCGGTATTTTAGTCTTATTAGAGGAACCTGTTTCTTAATTGATAATCCACGATATATTTTACTTATTTTTATAATTTATATATCGCTGTCATGAATATATTTTAAAAATTTATTTTCTTTTATTAATTTAATAATTTATGTTAAGTCAAGATGTAGTTTATAAATAAGAAGATAATGGGTTACAATAAATTAAATTTTTGGATTTTTAATTGAAAGTTTAAAATAAAAATGAATTTAATAGTAAATTTATTAATTTTATTAATATGAATATAGATCTGAAATATGTACATATTGCCCGTCATTCTTATTAAAAATAAGACAAGTCGTAACAAAGTAAATGTACTGGAAAGTGTATTTAGAAAGATTTTTAAATAAATATCTAAATTTAAGTATTTCATTTACAATGATAAGATGTTGATTAATTAACTTTATTTAATTAATATTATTAATATAGTTTTTTTTATTTAGATTTTTTATAAAAATAATTTAATTTTTATTTGTTTTAGTATTTAGTAAAAATAAATTTTTAGATTTATAGTTTATTAGTATTGTGAAAGAATTATTTAAATTTAATAAAGAATTATTTTAGTACCTTTTGTATCAGGGTTAATTAAAATTTTCAAAATAATTTTGAATTCTCAAAATTTATAGAGTTAATTTTATTATTAATTTATTGTTTTATAAATATTTAAGAAATAATTTTAGTTTTGAAATTTAATTCGTTATATTATATTTAGTTATTTAAGATTTAAATTTAATTTAAAATTTTAAAAGTTTATTTATAATTTTATTTATAAAATATTTTAGATTTAAATTATTTTAGGGATAAGCTTGAAATTTTTATATAATAGTAAAATTTATTAAATAATTTTTAGGAATAGAAATTTTTATTTAAGTTTGTAAAAATTTATTATTTATGTTTATTTAATTTATTATAAATTATTTATTTTTAGTATTAAATTTTAAAAATTAATAATTTATTTTTAGTAATAATGATTAAATTAGTATAATGGATTATTTATAAATTATGAATTCGGCAAAAATTATTTTCATCTGTTTATCAAAAACATAGTATTAAGATTTATTTAATATAGAATCTGCTCAATGAGTAAATTAAATAGCTGCAGTATTTTGACTGTGCAAAGGTAGCATAATAATTAGTCTTTTAATTGAAGACTAGAATGAAAGATTTGATGAGAAATAAACTTTATTATTTATATAATTAAAATTTTATTTTTAAGTAAAAAAGCTTAAATATTTTAAAGGGACGATAAGACCCTATAAAACTTTATAATTTTATATATTATAATTTTTGGTTTATATAAATTTTAATATTTAGAATTATTTTATTGGGGTGATAAAAAAAATTATTAAACTTTTTTTAAAATTTAACATAAATTAATGATATATTTGAATTAAAATTTTTATTTAAATGAAAAAGTTACTTTAGGGATAACAGCGTAATTAGTTTTTTAAGTTCAAATTTAAAAATTAGTTTGCGACCTCGATGTTGAATTAAGATTAATCTTAGGTGCAAAATTTTAAGTTTTAGGTCTGTTCGACCTTTAAATTCTTACATGATTTGAGTTCAAACCGGTGTAAGCCAGGTTGGTTTCTATCTTTTAAATATTATATTTATTTTAGTACGAAAGGATTAGATAAATAAATTAAATTTTTTTTATAATGAATTAAATTAATTAACTATTTTGGCAGATAAAATGTGTTAAATTTAGAATTTAATTATATAATTTTAATTATAAATAGTAATTATTTATATATTAATTATATTAATTAATTTTTTAATTTTATTTATTAGAGTTTTTATTAGAGTTGCTTTTTTTACTTTATTTGAACGTAGGGTATTAGGATATATTCAATTACGTAAAGGTCCTAATAAATTTATATTAAAAGGAGTTATTCAACCTATAGGAGATGGATTAAAATTATTTTTTAAAGAATTAAATTATCCTAGTAATTTAAATTTTTTTATATTTTTGTTTTCACCTATATTAGGTTTGTTTATTTCTATTATTTTTTGATTTATTTATCCTTTTTATGGTAATAATTTTATTATGCATTTTGGTTTAATTTATATATTTTGTTGTTCTAGTTTAATAGTATATATTTTTTTAATAATTAGATGATCATCTAATTCTAATTATTCTGTTTTGGGAATAATTCGATTTATTTCTCAAATAATTTCTTATGAAGTAAGAATAATATTGATTATTTTAAATTTATTATTTATAATTAATAGTTTTAATTTAAGTGATTTTTATATTTATCAAATAAATATTAAATTTTTTTTTTTTCTTTTTTTTTTATTATTTATATTATTAATTAGTTTTTTGGCAGAAATAAATCGTTCTCCATTTGATTTTTCTGAAGGTGAATCAGAATTAGTTTCTGGGTTTAATATTGAATTTAGAAGTATATCATTTATTTTTATTTTTATATCAGAATATTTAAGAATTATATTTATAGGGATATTAATATTTGAAATATTTTTTGGTTTAATAATTAATAAAATTTATTTAAATTTTATAATTTTAATTTTTATGTTTGTGGTAATTTGATTACGAGGATTTTTACCTCGTTTTCGTTATGATAAATTAATATATTTAATTTGAAAATTAATTTTACCTTTAACTTTATTTATATTTATATTTAATTATTCTTTAAAATTATTTAATTTATATCATTAATTTAAGTTAAGTTAATAGAATAATAATTCTAAATTTTATTTTCAAAATAAAAATTTTTTTTAAATTAATTAACTTAAATAATTAGGTTAAATTAATTTATCTCATAATTTGAAGATATAATAATTTAAAATAAAATAGGTAAAATATAATAAAGTAAAAATTTGTCCTATTCTAATAAATGGATATTCAACTGGTTGTGTTCCAATTCAAGTTAAAATTAAAAATGTTATGATAAAAATTCAAAATAAAATTTTATTAATTGGATAAAATTTATTTGTTAAGAATTTTTTGTTATTTATTAATGGTATAATTAATAAGATTAAAATAGATATTAGTAATGCTAATACTCCTCCTAATTTATTAGGAATTGCTCGTAGAATAGAATAAGAAAATAGGAAGTATCATTCTGGTTGAATATGATTAGGAGTGATTATAGGATTAGCTATAATAAAATTATTATGATCATTTAGTATATAAGGGAAAATTAAAGCTAAAATTAGAAATATTCATAAAAATATAATTATTCCAATTAAATCTTTAATAATAAAATATGGTGAAAATGTAATTTTATCAAAATTTCTATTTACTCCTAAAGGATTATTAGATCCGGTTAAATGTAAAAAAAATAAATGAATAAAAGTTAATAAGATAATAATAAAAGGTAAAATAAAATGAATAGAAAAAAATCGTGTTAAAGTGGCATTATTAATTGAGAATCCCCCTCAAATTCAGATAACAATAGAGTTTCCTAAATAAGGAATTGCAGATAAAAGGTTAGTAATTACTGTAGCTCCTCAAAAAGATATTTGTCCTCATGGAAATACATAGCCTACAAAAGCTGTTATTATAAGAATTAATAATAAAATTACTCCTATTATTCAAGTTATTTTAAAATTAAAAGAATTTATATAAATTCCTCGTCTAATATGTATATAAATTATGATAAAAAATATTGAAGCACCATTGGCATGTAAAGATCGAATTAATCAACCAAAATTTACATTTCGATTTATATTAATAATTCTTTGGAATGCTAAATTTATATCTGTTTTATAATGAAAGGCTAAAAATAATCCTGTTAAGATTTGATTGATTAAACAAATTATTAATAGTGATCCGAAATTTCATATAAATCTGATTCTAATAGGAGTAGGTAAATTTGTTATAGGTAATAATAATTTTAAAATATTTTTTTTCATTTAAATTTTTTGTCGAATTGGTCCTTTATTAAATTTTAATATTCAAATAATTATAATTAATATAATAAATAAAATTAATATAATAAAATAAATTATAAGATTATTAGGGTAATTAAATATATTTATTAAATAAAAGTTATCTTCAAATAGATAATTATTATTAAATTTAAAGTTTTCTAATAATATTGAAGAATTAAATCAGTAAGTAAATAAAAAGGTTAATAAAATGATTTTAATTAAATAGGTTTTTTTTTTATTATTATTAATTTCATTAAAAGCGATTCTAGAAATATATAAAAAAATAATTATTAATCCTCCAATATATAAAATAAAAATTATAAAAGAAATTCATGATGTTTTATTAATTAAGTTAATTATTATTGTTAATGTAATTGATTGAAAAAGAATTATTAAATTAGATTTTAATGGTGATTTAATAGTAGTTAAATTAATTGCTAAAATTAGATTTATAATTAAAATTGTTTTAATTAATATTCAGTATATATTTTAATTAAAATATTAATTTTGGAGATTAATGATAATATGATTTATATTTATACTGATTATTTTAAATAAATTTATAATTTTGATTTACAATATCAATGTTTTTTTTAAACTATTAAAATGATAAGTTTATTTATATTAGTATTATTTTTTATAATGTTTTCTGGAATTTTATTTTATATTTTTAATTTTAATCATTTATTAATAATATTATTAGGATTAGAATATATATTATTAATTTTATCTTTGATATTTTTATTGAATTTTATAATTTTTATTAAACAATATATTTTATTATTAATTTTTTTTATTTTTTGTATTAGTGAGAGAGTTTTAGGATTAACAGTTTTGATTTTAATAGTTCGGATATATGGAAATGATTATTTAAAATCGTTAATAGTTTTACAATGTTAATAATTTTTATGTTGATTTTTTTTGGTATGATTTTTATTAGCTTTAAGGTTAAAAGATGGTGAATTACCCAGAATTTTTTTTTTTTTTTTTTTTTTTTCATATATTTCAAGATTCCAATATTTAGTTATTTTTTAAATATTAGTTATTTATTTGGTATGGATATATTTTCTTATTTAATATTTATATTAGGGATTTGAATTATTAGATTAGTTTTTTTAGCTAATTTTAGAATTAAGATTAATTATTATAAGTATTTTACTATTTTAATATTTATTTTTATTATAATTTTTTATTTTTGTTTTTTTAGAAATAATTATATTATATTTTATATTTTTTACGAAGTTAATTTAATTCCTTTAATTATTTTAATTTATGGTTGAGGATATCAATATGAACGTTTTAAGAATTGATTTAATTTATTTATTTATATAATTTTTTTTTCTTTACCATTTTTTTCTGGTTTATTATATTTAAATAAGTTTAGTTTTATTTTTATATATTATTTTGATTATTTAGATAATTTGAATTTTTTTTTTTTTTTTTTTTTAATAATAATTTTTTTGGTAAAAATACCTATATTTATATTTCATATTTGATTGCCTAAGGCTCATGTTGAAGCTCCTATTTCTGGTTCTATAATTTTGGCTGGTATTATATTAAAATTAGGTGGGTTTGGTATTTATCATATTTTAAGTTTAATTTTTAAAATTAATTTATATTTAAGTTTTTATTTAATTTCTTTGAGTTTATTTGGTATATTAATTTTAAGTTTAGTATGTTTTTTACAAAGAGATTTAAAGATTTTAATTGCATATTCTTCAGTAGTTCATATAGGATTAGTGATTATTGGATTTTTAACTTTTAATAGATGAGGGTATTGTGGATCATTAATTTTGATGGTTGGTCATGGTTTATGTTCTTCAGGTTTATTTTGTTTAAGAAATATTTGTTATATTCGTTTTAAAAGTCGAAGAATATTTTTAAATAAAGGATTAATTAATATTTATCCTTTTTTATCTTTTTGATGATTTTTATTATGTTCATCTAATATATCATTTCCTCCTTCTTTAAATTTATTTGGTGAATTAATATTATTAATTAATTTAATAATTTGATTAGATTTTTTATATTCTTATTATTTAATTTTAATAATTTTAATATTTTTATATAGTTTATATTTATATTTATATACTCAATATGGTAAATTTTTTTTTAATATTAATTATTTAGTTTTTATTAATTTAAGTGAATATTTATTATTATTTTTACATTGATTTCCTTTAAATTTAATTTTTTTATTAATAGAATTATTTTTATATTTAAATAGTTTAATTAAAATATTAATTTGTGGGATTAAAGATTATTATATAATATTTAGATAATTAAATTTAATTTTTTTTTTTTTTTTTTTTTTTTTTTTTTTTTATATCTTTTTTATTTTTTTTTATAGGATTATTTTTAATATATTTTAATAAGTTTTATTTTATTGAATATTTATTTTTTTTTTTAAATTCTTGTATTTTAATATATGTTATTTTAGTTGATTGAATATCTTTAATATTTATTTCTTTTGTTTTTTTGATTTCTTCTATGATTTTATTGTATAGTATGGAATATATAAATTTTGATTATAATAAAAATCGATTTTTAATATTAATAAATTTATTTATTGTTTTTATAATGTTATTAATTATTAGACCTAATTTAATTAGAATTTTATTAGGTTGAGATGGATTAGGAATAGTTTCTTTTTGTTTAGTAATTTATTATCAAAATAGGAAATCTTATAGATCTGGATTTTTAACTGTTTTTTTAAATCGAATTGGTGATTTATTTATTATTCTTTCTTTAATTTGAATATTAAATTTTGGTTCTTGAAATTTTATTTTTTTAGATTATTATAAAAATTTAGATTATTTATTTTATATTAGTTTAATAATTATGATTGCAAGATTAACTAAAAGAGCTCAAATTCCTTTTTCTTCTTGATTACCATTGGCTATAGCAGCACCTACTCCAGTTTCTTCTTTAGTTCATTCTTCTACTTTAGTTACTGCAGGGGTTTATTTAATAATTCGTTTTAATGAAATTTTTTTAGAATTTTTTTTTTGTAATTATTTAATAGTTATTTCTTGTTTAACTATATTTATATCGGGATTTAATGCTATTTTTGAGTTTGATTTAAAAAAAATTATTGCTTTTTCTACTTTAAGTCAAATAAGATTTATATTTATAATTTTATGTTTAGGTAAAATTGAGATATGTTTTTTTTATTTATTAATACATGCTTTATTTAAGTCAATGATATTTTTAAGAGCTGGAATTTTAATTTTAAATATAAATAATAATCAAGATATTCGTAAAATGGGTGGATTAATTAATTATTTGCCTTTTTGTAGATTAGTATTTATTTTTACTTTGATATCTTTATGTGGATTTCCTTTTTTTTGTAGTTTTTATTCTAAGGATTTAATTTTTGAGTTTTTTTTAATGTTTAATTTGAATTTAATTTTTTTTTTTTTTTTTTTTATATCTTTTTTTTTTACTTTTTTTTATTCTATTCGTTTGATTTATTATTTATTATTAGTTAATTTTTCTATATTAAATTATTTAATAATTATTAAATTTGAGAGAAATATTTTAATTTTAAGAATAATTTTTATTAGAATTTTAATGTTATTTTTTGGTTCTTTTTTTATGTGATTAATATTTTATAAGTTTGATTTAATTTTATTGGAGATTGAATTTAAAATTTTAAGAATTTTGATTTTATTATTTAGAATTTGATTTTTTTTTGAATTAAATAATTTTTTGTTTTCTATAAAATATATTTTTTCTTTTTTTTATTTTTTTTTTTTTGGTTTAATATGAAATTTATTATTTGTAAAAATTAATTTTTTTTTAAATAATTTTTTATTTTTTAGTTTTATAAATCAAAAATTATTAGAAATTGGTTGGTGTGAATATAATTTAAATAGAGGTATTTATTCTTTTTTTAAGAGTTTAATAATTTTTAATCAAATAATTTTTTTAAATAGTTATAAAGTATATATTTTATTATTCTTTTTATGATTTTTAATTATTTTTATGTTTAACTTTTAATTTAAATAGCTTAAGTTTAGAGTATTATATTGAAGATATAAAGGTAATATTAATTTTGTTTTTAAATAGAATATTTATAATTTTAATTAATTAATTGATTTTATATTGAAAATATAATGTTTTTTTTTAATTAATATAAATTTATTTTAGTTATTTTTTTGTTTTTTTAGTTAAAATTAAGATAAATTATTTATTGTATAAATAATTTGAGTAGTATTATTTCTATTATTTTTTAACTGTAGTAATTTTTGATTAAATAATTTTTAAAAATAGTTAAAAGGTAGCTACCTTATTAATTTTTATGATTTTTAATTATTTTTATGTTTAACTTTTAATTTAAATAGCTTAAGTTTAGAGTATTATATTGAAGATATAAAGGTAATATTAATTTTGTTTTTAAATAGAATATTTATAATTTTAATTAATTAATTGATTTTATATTGAAAATATAATGTTTTTTTTTAATTAATATAAATTTATTTTAGTTATTTTTTTGTTTTTTTAGTTAAAATTAAGATAAATTATTTATTGTATAAATAATTTGAGTAGTATTATTTCTATTATTTTTTAACTGTAGTAATTTTTGATTAAATAATTTTTAAAAATAGTTAAAAGGTAGCTACCTTATTAATTTTTATGATTTTTAATTATTTTTATGTTTAACTTTTAATTTAAATAGCTTAAGTTTAGAGTATTATATTGAAGATATAAAGGTAATATTAATTTTGTTTTTAAATAAAATATTTATAATTTTAATTAATTAATTGATTTTATATTGAAAATATAATGTTTTTTTTTAAACTAATAAATATATTTAAAGATTAAACAAATATTTGCTTTAAAAGATAGTTAGCAGCTTCTTTTTTCAAAATCTTTTTAATTGGAATTTTTTTCAATGTTATTATTAACAGTAATAAACCTCTTTTTTTTGGTTTCAATTAAAAATAAGGATATTTATTTATCTATTTATTAAGTCGAAATTAATATGTAATTTTTACTTCTTATTTAAAATTTAAGATAAATTTATAATAATTTTTAAAAGCAAATTAAATGTTATATTTTTTAACTATTATCCTTTATAGTTTTCAATTTAAAGATCCAAATTTTCATTCATAAAATAATGTAATAATTATAAATATAAAAAATATTAAAAATAGGATATTAAAATTAATTATATTTGAAATTTTAAAATTTAAGATTATTGGTATAATAATTGAAATTTCAATATCAAAAATTAAGAAAATAATTGCAATTAGATAAAAATTTAATGAGAATGGGATTCGTGATTTATTAAAAGGATCAAATCCGCATTCAAAAGGAGATGATTTATTATAATTTAATTTTATTTTTATATTAATAAATATTATAATTATGAATAAAATTATTAAAATTATTATTATATTAATTATGATTATAATATTAATTAAGATTATTTTATTTAAAATTTAAACTTTTTGATTGGAAATCAATTATACTTTTTATATTAATAAAATTTAATTATTTCATCAATAGAAAGTTATATATAAGAATAGTCAAATAATATCAATGAAATGTCAATATCAAGCAGCTAATTCAAAACTGATATGATGAATAAATGAAAAGTGATTTTTGATTATTCGTAATAAATTAATAATTAAAAATGTTGTTCCGATTATAACATGAAGACCGTGAAATCCTGTTGCTATATAAAATGATGAGCCAAAAATTGAATCTGAAAATGTAAAATTTGCTTGTTTGTATTCTATTATTTGTAGAAATAAAAAATATATACTTAAAATAATTGTTAAATTTATAAATTTAATTGATTTATTTTTATAATTATTAAGAATATAAAAATGAGTTAAAGTAATTGTAAATCTAGAAGTTAAAAGAATTACTGTATTTAATAAAGGAATTAATAAAGGATTAAAGAATATAATATTTTTAGGAGGTCAATTTAATCCAATTTCAATAGAAGGTGCTAGTGAATTATGTAAGAAATTTCAAAAAAATGAAATAAAAAGAAATATTTCAGAAATAATAAATAAGATTATTCTAAATTTAATTAAATTTATAATATAAAAATTATGATTTCCTTGAAAAGTTCTCTCTCGAATAATATCTCGTCATCAAGTTATTGAAATTAAAATTATTATAATTAGATTTATTATTGAAATAATGTTAAATTTAAAATTTATAATTATAATATTTGAAATTATTAAATTAAATGAATTTAGAGCTATCAAAATTGGTCAAGGTCTATTATTTAAAATAAAGTAAGGTTGATTTATTTTTATCATTATTCTCTAGAATAAAGTGATGTTAGAATTGAAAAGACATAACTTTGAATAATTGCGACACATAGTTCAAATATTATTATACATATTTGAATTAAAATAATAATAAATATTAATGAATTAAAATTTAGGAGTGTTATTAATAAATGTCCTGCAATTAAATTAGCAGTTAATCGAATTGATAAAGAAAGTGGTCGAATTAGAATTCTTATTGTTTCAATAAGAGTTATAAAAGGAGCTAAATAGATAGGAGTATTTAATGGAATTAAATGTGAAATTATATTTTTAGTATTATTAATAGTTGAAATAATAATATAGAATAATCAAAAAGGTAAAGCTAATCTTAATGAAAAAATTATATGACTGGATGAGGAAAAGATGTATGGGAATAATCTTATAAAGTTATTTAATAAAATAAATATAAATAATGAAATGAATATAAATGAAGGAGATTTAAAATTTTTTGATTTGTATAATATTAATATTTCTTTGTTTATTATATTTATAATAATATTAATAGTTATTTTAATTCGATTTGGTATTAATCATATTAAATTAGGTATTATTATAATAATTATTGGTGTTCTTATTCAATTTAATTGTAAGTTCATAATTGTTGTTGAAGGATCAAAAATATTAAATAAATTTATTATAATTTTTTATGTTTTGATTTTTATTTAAATTAAATTTTATTTTTTTATTAAAGTTAAAATATAATGTGATTAAAATTATTAAAAATGTAATTAAAAATAAAATAAAAAGAATTAATCAATTTATAGGGGCTATTTGTGGGATTAAAAAATATTTTATAATAATTTTAATTTGACAAATTAATGTTATTTTAATTTTAACTAATTTTTTTTTCATTAGAAGTAATTGCTAAATTACTATTATTTGATTTAAGAGATCATTACTTTGCTTTTCAGTCATCTAATGTAAAAATTAAAAATTTTTAATTCAATAAATAAATTTATTTAATGTAATTGATTCAATTTGAATAGGTATAAATCTATGATTAATTCCGCAAATTTCTGAGCATTGGCCAAAAAATATTCCTGGTCGATTAATAAATAAATTGATTTGATTTATTCGTCCTGGGATAGCATCTATTTTAATTCCTAGTCTAGGAATAGTTCAGGAATGAATAACATCGTCTGAAGAAATTAATAATCGAATATTTAAATTAAATGGAATAATTGTTTTATTATCTACTTCAATTAATCGAAAATTTTCTTTATTTAAATTATTAATTATATAAGATTCAAATTCAATATTTGAAAAATCTGAATATTCATATGATCAAAATCATTGATGTCCAAAAATTTTAATAGTTATAATGGGAGATTTAATTTCATCTATTAAATATAGTAAATGTAATGAAGGTAGAGCAATAAAAATTAAAATAATAGGTGGAATAATAGTTCAAATAAATTCAATTAATTGATTTTCTAAAATTTTAATATTAATAAATTTATTAAAAATAATAAAAATTATTATATAAGAAATTATAAATATAATTATTAAAATAATAAAAATTGTATGATCATGAAAAAAAATTAATTGTTCTATTAATGGGGAGTTTCTATTTTGAAATCTTAGTTTTATTCATGATATAATTTCTAAAAAAAGATTATTCTTTATAAATGAATTTTAAGTTCATCACATTATTTCTGTCATATTAGAAATTTATAATTAAGGGTAATTCATAATAAGTATGTTCTAATGGTGGTAAATTATGAATTCATTCAATTGAATTATTAAGATTTAATTTAAAAATTGTTATTTTTTTTAAAAATAAACTATTTCAAATACAGTAAATTAAAATAATAATACTTAAAGTTGAAATAATAGATCCAATAGATGAAATTATATTTCATAAAAGAAAATTATTAGGATAATCTGAATATCGTCGTGGTATACCATTTAAACCTAAAAAATGTTGTGGAAAAAATGTTAAGTTAACTCCAATAAATATTAAAATAAATTGGATTTTTAAAATAAAATTATTTATTGAAAATCCTGTGAAAATAGGAAATCAATGAATAAATCTGGCAATAATAGCAAATACAATTCCTATTGAAAGGACATAATGAAAATGAGCAACTACATAGTATGTATCATGTAGAATAATGTCAATAGATGAATTAGCTAAAATTACTCCTGTTAGTCCTCCAATAGTGAAAAGAAAAATAAAACCTATAGATCAAATAATTGAGGGGGATAAATTAATTTTTGATCCATAAATAGTTGCAAGCCAACTAAAAATTTTAATTCCAGTTGGAATGGCAATAATTATAGTAGCTGATGTAAAATAAGCTCGAGTATCAACATCTATTCCAATTGTAAATATATGATGAGCTCATACGATAAATCCTAATAAACCAATTGTTAATATTGCATAAATTATACTGATATTTCCAAATGTTTCATTTTTATTACTTTCTTGTCTAATAATATGAGAAATTAACCCGAATCCTGGTAAAATTAAAATATATACTTCTGGATGACCAAAAAATCAAAATAAATGTTGATATAAAATTGGATCTCCTCCTCCTGAAGGATCAAAAAAAGATGTATTTAAGTTTCGATCTGTTAATAATATTGTAATAGCACCGGCTAATACTGGTAATGAAATAATTAGTAGAATTGCAGTAATTAAAATTGATCAAGGAAATAAGGGAATTTGATTAATTTTTATATTATTAGGTATTATATTTAAAATTGTGCAAATAAAGTTAATTGCTCCTAAAATAGATGAAATTCCTGCTAAATGTAATGAAAAAATTGTTAAATCTACAGAAATATTATTATGAGCAATATTATTAGATAAAGGTGGGTAAATTGTCCAACCTGTTCCTGTTCCATTATTAATTAAAAAACTTGAAATTATTATTATTAATGAAGGAGGTAGTAGTCAAAATCTAATATTATTTAATCGTGGAAATGATATATCTGGACAACCTATTATTATAGGAATTAATCAGTTTCCGAATCCTCCAATAACAATTGGTATGGTTATAAAAAAAATTATGATAAAAGCATGAATAGTTACAATTACGTTATATATTTGATTATTATTGATAATTGAGTTAATTTGACTTAATTCTAATCGAATTAATATACTTAAAGATGATCCAATTATTCCTGATCATATACCAAAAATAAAATAAAGAGTTCCAATGTCTTTATGATTAGTTGAAAAAATTCATTTTAT